TTAAAAATAAGCTAAAATAAGCTTTTGGGTTCATACCTCAAAAATATAGGATAATCCTTTTTTTTAAAAAAAATAAAGTGCCTGAATAAAGGATTATTCTGATAGAATAAATAAAGTAGAATTTCTACCTTTATTAAATTTTAATATTATTATATTTTATAGAATTAAACTATATCTTATAATATCAAAAATTATTGTGCATCATACACTAAAATATAATTTTTATATAATAGAAAATTTTAATTTTCCTTAAATTACTTTATTTTGTAATTATTTTTTATTTACTTTATATTTAATTCAAATAAAATATTTTTTTTTTTTATATTATTTTTTAGAACTATAATTTCGATTTCTGCTAACTCTTGATTTGGTTGTTGAATTGGATTAGAAATCAACTTATTAAGATTTATCCCCCTAATCTCAAATTCAAATAATCTTTTATCCTCAGAAGCATCAATAAAATATTTTTTAACACAATCTATTGCCTCAATAAATTTCTTATTTTCAATTTTAATTAAAATAATTTTAATAAAAAATTTTGAAATAAATAATTTTATTTCAATTATAATTAACTCCTCATTATTAATAAAAATAGGATCAGTACCTTTTCATTTTTGATTCCCTAATATTTCAGAAGGTTTATCATGGTTTAATAATTTTATTTTAATAACATGACAAAAAATTACCCCCATAATTTTATTATCTTACTATTTTAATGAAAATTTTTTATATTTTATTATTATATTAAATGTAATAATTGGAGCTATTGGAGGAATTAATCAAACTTCTTTACGAAAAATAATAGCATTTTCTTCAATTAATAATTTAGGGTGAATAATTTTTTCAATTATAATTAGAGAAAATTTATGAATATTTTATTTTTTAATATATTCATTCTTAATTAGAATTATATTTTTTTTTTTTTATGTTTTAAATATATTTTTTATTAATCAATTATTTGTTAATAATATAAATTTTATAATTAAAATAAATTTATTTATCAATTTTTTATCTTTAGGAGGTTTACCTCCTTTTATTGGATTTTTACCAAAATGAATTATCATTAATTTTTTAATAATTAATAAGTTTTATATTATAACATTTATCATAGTAATAAGAAGATTAATTACTATTTTTTTTTATATTCGAATTATTTATTCATCTTTTTTATTTAACTATATTAAAATAAAATGATTCAAAATTTTATTAAAAAATAAAATTATAAATTTAATTAATTTAATTTCAATAATTTCTATTTTAGGAATAATTTTCAGAACTTTTTTCTTTTTATAAAAATTTTAAAGGTTTTAAGTTAACTTAAACTAATAATCTTCAAAATTATTTATAAAGAAATATTCTTTAAGCCTTAGTAAATAATTTTACCCCTTAAAATTTGCAATTTTATATCATTATTGAATATAAAGCTAAAACTTTTTTTTAATAAAAGAGAATATTTCTCATAAATAAATTTACAATTTATCGCTTTAACCTTCAGCCATTTTATTAAGCGAAAATGATTATATTCAACAAACCATAAAGATATTGGAACATTATATTTTATTTTTGGAATTTGATCTGGAATAGTAGGAACATCTTTAAGATTATTAATTCGAGCAGAATTAGGAAATCCAGGATCTTTAATTGGAGATGATCAAATTTACAACACTATTGTAACAGCACATGCATTTATTATAATTTTTTTTATAGTAATACCTATTATAATTGGAGGATTTGGAAATTGATTAGTACCTTTAATACTTGGAGCCCCTGATATAGCTTTCCCCCGAATAAATAACATAAGATTTTGACTCCTCCCCCCCTCATTAACTCTTTTAATTTCTAGAAGTATTGTAGAAAATGGTGCTGGAACTGGATGAACGGTTTACCCCCCTTTATCTTCTAACATTGCCCATAGAGGTAGTTCTGTCGATTTAGCTATTTTTTCTTTACATTTAGCTGGTATTTCATCAATTCTAGGAGCAATTAATTTTATTACCACAATTATTAATATACGAATTAACAATATATCATTTGATCAAATACCATTATTTGTGTGAGCTGTAGGAATTACAGCATTTTTATTATTATTATCTTTACCAGTTCTTGCAGGAGCAATTACAATATTATTAACAGATCGAAATTTAAATACATCATTTTTTGACCCTGCTGGAGGGGGAGATCCAATTTTATATCAACATTTATTTTGATTTTTTGGACATCCTGAAGTTTATATTCTTATTTTACCGGGATTTGGTATAATTTCTCATATTATCTCACAAGAAAGAACAAAAAAAGAAACTTTTGGATGTTTAGGAATAATTTATGCGATAATAGCAATCGGATTGTTAGGATTTATTGTTTGAGCTCATCATATATTTACTATTGGAATAGATATTGACACTCGAGCTTATTTTACCTCTGCAACAATAATTATTGCAGTTCCTACTGGAATTAAAATTTTTAGATGATTAGCAACATTACATGGAACTCAAATTAATTATAGACCTTCAATCTTATGAAGTTTAGGATTCGTTTTTTTATTTACAGTGGGGGGATTAACAGGAGTAATTTTAGCTAACTCATCAATTGATATTACATTACACGATACTTATTATGTAGTAGCTCATTTCCATTATGTTTTATCAATAGGGGCAGTATTTGCAATTATAGCTGGATTTATTCATTGATATCCTTTATTTTTAGGACTATCACTAAACCCCTTTTTATTAAAAATCCAATTTTTTATTATATTTTTAGGAGTAAATTTAACATTTTTCCCACAACATTTTTTAGGTTTAGCAGGAATACCTCGACGTTACTCTGATTATCCTGATTCTTATATCTCATGAAATTTAATTTCATCATTAGGATCTTATATTTCATTTTTAGCTATTATAATAATTTTAATTATTATTTGAGAATCAATAATTTTTCAACGAATTATTTTATTTCCTTTAAATATACCTTCATCAATTGAATGATTCCAAAACTTACCTCCAGCAGAACATTCTTATAATGAACTACCAATTTTAAGAAATTTCTAATATGGCAGATTATATGTGATGGATTTAAACCCCATTTATAAAGGATTATCCTTTTTTTAGAAATGGCAACTTGATCTAATTTTAATTTACAAAATAGTGCATCACCTTTAATAGAACAAATTATCTTTTTTCATGATCATACTTTAATTATTTTAATTATAATCACTATTTTAGTAGGATACATTATATTAAATTTATTTTTTAATAAATATATTAATCGATTTTTATTAGAAGGACAATTTATTGAAATAATTTGAACTATCTTACCAGCTATTACATTAATTTTTATTGCATTACCATCTTTACGATTACTATATTTATTAGATGAATTAAATAACCCTTTAATTACACTAAAATCAATTGGACACCAATGATATTGAAGTTATCAATATTCTGATTTCTTTAATGTTGAATTTGATTCTTATATAATACCATCTAATGAATTACTATTAAATAATTTTCGACTATTAGATGTAGATAATCGAATTATTTTACCAATAAATAATCAAATTCGAATTTTAGTAACAGCTACAGATGTAATTCACTCATGAACTATTCCATCTTTAGGTGTGAAAGTAGATGCTAACCCTGGTCGATTAAATCAAACAAATTTTTTTATTAATCGACCAGGATTATTTTTTGGTCAATGTTCTGAAATTTGTGGAGCAAATCATAGATTTATACCTATTGTAATCGAAAGAATTTCAATTAAAAACTTTATTAATTGAATTAATAATTATTCATCATTAGATGACTGAAAGCAAGTACTGGTCTCTTAAACCATCTAATAGTAAATTAGCAATTACTTCTAATGAATAAAAGAATTAGTTAATTTATAACATAAATATGTCAAATTTAAATTATTACATGGTAATATTCTTTTATCCCGCAAATAATACCAATTAATTGAATAATTTCTTTTTTCTTTTTTATTTGTTTATTTATTTTATTTAATATTATAAATTATTATATTTATTTAAATAATTCTAATATAAATAAAAAAATTTTTCACAAAAATAATAATCATTTATATTGAAAATGATAACAAATTTATTTTCAATTTTTGACCCTACAACTAATTTATTTAATTTATCAATTAATTGAGTAAGAACATTTTTAGGGTTAATATTTTTACCTTATAAATTTTGATTTTTACCAAACCGTCATTTTTATTTATGAAATTTTATTTTAAATAAATTACATAATGAATTTAAAATTTTATTAAAAAATAATTATTTTAAAGGATCAACTTTAATTTTTATTTCATTATTTTCATTTGTATTATTTAATAATTTCTTAGGATTATTCCCTTATATTTTTACTAGAACAAGTCATTTAACTTTAACATTATCAATTTCATTACCATTATGATTAAGATTTATATTATATGGATGAATTAATAATTACCAACACATATTTATTCACATAATTCCTCAAGGAACCCCCCCAATTTTAATACCTTTTATAGTTTTAATTGAAACTATTAGAAATATTATTCGACCTGGAACTTTAGCTGTACGATTAACAGCAAATATAATTGCAGGACATTTACTGATAACTTTATTAAGAAGAACTGGACCTAATATATCACAAATAATTATTATAATGTTAATTTTAATTCAAATTATATTATTAATATTAGAATCTGCAGTAGCAATTATTCAATCATATGTAATTACTATTTTAAGAACACTTTATTCTAGAGAAGTAAATTAATGAAAAATAATTTTTTTTATCACCCATTTCATTTAGTAGATTATAGTCCATGACCTTTAACCGGTGCTATTGGAGTAATAACTTTAACAACAGGAATAATAAAATGATTCCACAATTTTAATATAAATCTTTTAATATTAGGATATATTATTACAATTTTAACTATATATCAATGATGACGAGATATTTGTCGAGAAGGAACATTTCAAGGTAAACATACAATTTTAGTTACTAAAGGATTACGATGAGGAATAATCTTATTTATTGTTTCTGAAATCTTTTTCTTTGTTTCTTTTTTTTGGGCATTTTTTCACAGAAGATTATCCCCTAATATTGAAATTGGAAGTATATGACCCCCTATAGGAATTTACTCATTTAATCCATTTCAAATCCCATTATTAAATACAATTATTTTAATTAGATCAGGAGTAACAATAACATGAGCTCATCATGCTTTAATAGAAAATAACTATAATCAAATAAACCAAGGATTAATTATTACAATTTTCTTAGGAATTTATTTTACTATCTTACAAGCATATGAATATTTAGAAGCACCATTTTCTATTGCAGACAGAATTTATGGATCTACATTTTTTATAGCAACAGGATTCCATGGTCTTCATGTAATCATTGGAACTACTTTCTTAATTGTTTGTTTTATTCGTCAAATTAATAATCATTTTTCAAGAAATCATCATTTTGGTTTTGAAGCAGCAGCTTGATATTGACATTTTGTAGATGTTGTTTGATTATTTCTTTATATTTCAATTTACTGATGAGGAAATTAATTTAATATAATTAAACATTTATATAATATATTTAGTATATTTGATTTCCAATCAAAAAGTTTAATTTTAATTAATATAAATAATTATTTTAATAATAAATATTTTATTTTTAATTTTTATTATTTCTAATATTATAATATTTATATCAGTTATTTTATCAAAAAAATCATTCATAGACCGTGAAAAATGTTCACCATTTGAATGTGGATTCGACCCTAAATCATCTGCACGTATACCATTTTCACTACATTTTTTTTTAATTACAGTAATTTTCCTTATTTTTGATATTGAAATTGCATTAATTTTCCCAATTATTATTACATTAAAACTAACAAATATTTTTATTAATATAAAAATTAGATTTTTTTTTATTTGTATTTTATTATTAGGTTTATACCATGAATGAAATCAAAATATATTAAACTGAACTAAATAAGGATAATAGTTTAAATAAAACATTTGAATTGCAATCAAAAAATATTAATTTTAATTAATTTATCTTAAAATAAAGAAGCAAAATATTGCATTTAATTTCGACTTAAAAATTAGAGTTAATAATACTCCTTATTTAAATTATATTAATTAATTGAAACCAAATAGAGGTATATCACTGTTAATGATAAAATTGAATATTATTTAATTCCAATTAAAGAAATATATAAATTTTTAAAATTAAGCTGCTAACTTAATTTTTAGTGGTTAAATTCCATTAATATTTCTTTATTTATATAATTTAATTTAAAATATTACATTTTCATTGTAAAAATAAAAAATAACTTTTTTATAAATAACTTATTTAAAGATTAAAATAACCTCCATAATATCTTCAATATTATACTCTAATATAAGCTATTTAAATAAATAATACTTAAAAATAATATATATATAATAAATATTATTCAAATAATAAATCTAAATAAATAAATTTTTAAATTATTTATTTGAAAAATATTATAAAAAGAAGAATAATTTTTTAAAATATAAAGAATACCTTGACCTGTATATATTTCTGATCAACCTATATCAATAATTTTTAATAAATTTTGACCTAAATTTAAAAAATAATAATTTAAACCATAAGTAGATAAACTAGGTATAAATCATATTAAACATAAAAAACTTCTTAAATTATAACTAAAAATAAATTTATTTACTCTATAAATACTTATATTTCTAACTAAAAACCCTAAAACCCCTCCGATAACTCTCACATAAATAACTATCATTTTTAAATTAAAAGGTAAATAAACTAAATAAGGATAATAAAAAATTATTCATCTTAAAAATCTACCTCTAATTAATCTTATAAATAATAAAACAAACATTCTCTTAATTATAATATAATCTTCATCATATAAATTATAAATTCTTAATAAATTTAAATCATTAACTATTAAATATATTAATAAACGAATAGTATAAAACATAGTTAACCCAGTAGAAATATAATAAAATATAAAAACTATTATATTTAAACTTCTGAATCTAACTATTTCTAAAATTAAATCTTTTGAATAAAATCCAGCTAAAAAGGGAATTCCACACAAAGCTATGTTAGAAATATTTAAACATAAACAAGTTATAGGTAAGTAAATACTAATTCCTCCTATATAACGAATATCTTGAGTATTATTTATTATATGAATAATAACTCCAGAACATATAAATAATAAAGCTTTAAATATAGCATGAGTCAATAAATGAAAAAAAGCTAAATCAGAAAACCCTATACTTAAAATTCTTATTATTAAACCTAATTGTCTTAAAGTAGATAAAGCAATAATCTTTTTTAAATCATACTCATAATTAGCAGAAATACCAGCTATAAATATTGTTAATATACCTATTAATAATAAAATTTTAATAAAAAAAATTTTAGTAATTAATAAATTAAAACGAATTAATAAATAAACTCCAGCTGTTACTAAAGTAGAAGAATGAACTAAAGCAGAAACAGGAGTAGGAGCAGCTATAGCTGCAGGTAATCAAGATCTAAAAGGAATTTGAGCTCTTTTAGTTATAGAAGCTATAATAATTATAATACCAATAAAAAACATAATAAAATCATTTTTTATAAAATCTAAATAAAAAATGTAATTTCATCTACCATAATTTAATATTCAAGAAATAACTATTAAAATTAAAACATCACCAATTCGATTAGATAAAGCAGTTAATATCCCAGCATTATAAGATTTATTATTTTGATAATAAATAACTAAACAATAAGAAACTAACCCTAACCCATCTCAACCTAATAAAATTCTAATAATATTAGGACTTAAAATTAATAAAATTATAGAAAATACAAATAAAACAACTAAAATAATAAACCGAAATAAATTTAATTCAGATCTTATATATCTTTTTCTATAATAAATTACAACAGAAGAAATTATTAAAACAAATATTATAAATAACAAAGATATTCAATCTAATAAAATCGACATAACAACTCTAACTGAATTTAAAGAAATTAATTCCCACTCAAAAAAAATAACTAAATTATTTATAATAAAATAAATTATAAAAATAAAACTCATAAAACTAAAAAAAAAAAAATATAAACAAATATATAAACAAATATTTTTATTTTTATTATTAATAATTTAAAATGAATTAATTAATCATATTTTTGACCCCACAAATCAATATTTTATTTAAATTATTTAAATTTTAATTAATAACTAAATATTCAACCTTTAAAATTATTATATTTAAAGGTAATCAATGTAAAATCAATAATAAATATTCCCGAGAAACCCCCCCATAAAAACTATATAAACCTTGATAAAATTTTCCATGTTGAACATAAGAATATAAATATAAACTATAACCAGCTCTAAAAAAAGAAATTAATATTAACATAATTATAGATAATCAAGATCAACCAACTAATCTATTAATTAAAACAATTTCACCTAATAAATTTAATGAAGGGGGAGCTGATATATTAGAAGATATTAATAAAAATCACCATAAACTTATTGAAGGTATAAAATTCATTATTCCTTTATTAATGAATAAACTCCGACTATTTAAACGCTCATAATTAATATTAGCAAGACAAAATATCCCTGAAGAACATAAACCATGACCAATTATTATAATATAAGAACCAAAATAACCTCAATAATTTATAACTATAATCCCCCCAATTACAAGTCTTATATGAGATACTGATGAATAAGCAATTAAAGATTTTATATCAACTTGACAAAAACACTTTAATCTAATATAAAACCCTCCTATTAAACTAATAATTAACCAAATATAATTTAACTTTATATTAACTTCTTGTAAAAAAATTAAAACACGTAATAATCCATAACCCCCTAATTTTAACATAATCCCAGCTAAAATTATAGAACCAGAAACTGGAGCTTCAACATGAGCTTTAGGAAGTCATAAATGAACAAAATATATAGGTATCTTAATTAAAAATGCTAAAATCATACAAAAATATAATATTACTAAATTTAAATTAAAAAATTTTAAAAAATAAATTATTAATCTATAAAATTCACCATATAAATAAAACAATCCTATAAATAAAGGCAAAGAAGCAAATAAAGTATAAAATATTAAATATATACCAGCTTGAATTCGTTCAGGTTGATACCCTCAACCAATAATTAATAATAAAGTGGGAATTAATCTACTCTCAAAAAATAAATAAAATAAAAATAAGTTTGTAACACTAAAAGTTAAATATAAAAAAATTAATAAAATTAAAATATTTAATAAAAAAAAATTAACATAATAATTTAATTTAAATAAATTTTCTCTAGATATAATCATTAAAGAACAAATTCAAACTCTTAATAAAATTAACCCAAAAGAAATCATATCACAAGAAAAAACATATCTTAAATTATTCAAACTTATACAATTTATAGAAACATTTATAAAAATAAATATTAACAATAATAATAATATTTGAACCAATCAAAATATATTTTTTATAAAACATAAAGGAATTATAAAAATTATATAAAATAAAAATTTTAACATATTAAAATTAAACTACAATAAATTAAATCTTTGAAAATAATCATTACCATGAGTTCGAATTATAGAAACTAAAATAGATAAACCTAATGAACCTTCACAAACAGAAAATACTAAAAATACTATCAATATATACATATCATAATCAATAAACATTAAAAAAACTAATATAAAAAAAAAAATTCTTAATACAATAAACTCTAATCTTAATAAAATAATCAATAAATGTTTATTTTTAGAAATAAAAATTAAATTACCAATAAAAAATATTAAAATAAAAATAACCCATATATTTATAATTATCATTAAAATGTTTTTATAGTTTAAAAAAAACATTGGTCTTGTAAACCAAAATTAAGACTTATCTTTAAAAACTCAAAAAAAAAGAAATATCTTTATCTATAATCTCCAAAATTATAATTTTTAATAAACTATTTTTTGAATTACAATGACAAAATTAATTTTATCATTAACTATAATTACCTCATCAATAATTATATACTTTTTAAATCATCCACTATCAATAGGATTTATAATTTTAATTCAAACTTTATTAACTTGTTTATTATCAGGAATATTAATCAAAACATATTGATTTTCATATATTTTATTTTTAACTTTTTTAGGGGGATTATTAGTTTTATTTATTTATGTTTCAAGAGTAGCATCTAATGAAATATTTACTATTTCAAATAAATTTAAAAAAATAATTATAATTATAATTTTTATAATTATAATTACCCAAATTTTTTATTATAAAAACCTAAATTGAATAAATTTAAATAATAACCTAGAAATAAATAATTTTATTAATATAATATTTTTTAATAATGAAAATAAAATTAACTTAAATAAACTATATAATAATTATTCATCAATATTAACAATAATTCTAATTATTCACTTATTTATTACATTAATTGCAATTGTAAAAATCACTAATATTTTTTACGGTCCACTACGAACATTCAAAATAAATTAAATAAACTAATGTTAAATAAATTTAAACCAATACGAAAATACCACCCAGTAATTAAAATCATTAATAACTCATTAATTGATTTACCCACTCCATCTAATATTTCAACATGATGAAATTTCGGATCTTTATTAGCTTTATGTTTAATTATTCAAATTTTAACAGGATTATTTTTAACTATATATTATACAGCTAATATTGAAATAGCTTTTTATAGAGTAAATTATATTTGTCGAAATGTTAATTATGGTTGATTAATTCGAACCCTCCACGCAAATGGAGCATCATTTTTCTTTATTTGTATTTATATTCACATTGGACGAGGAATTTATTACGAATCATATAATTTAAAATTTACATGATTCATAGGAGTATTAATTTTATTTATATTAATAGCAACTGCATTTATAGGTTATGTTTTACCTTGAGGTCAAATATCATTTTGAGGAGCAACAGTTATTACAAACCTATTATCAGCAATTCCTTATTTAGGAAATATATTAGTAAATTGAATTTGAGGGGGATTTGCAATTGATAATGCTACCTTAACTCGATTTTATACATTTCATTTCTTATTACCATTTATTATTTTAATATTGACTATAATTCATTTATTATTTTTACATCAAACTGGATCTAATAATCCTTTAGGATTAAATAGAAATTTAGATAAAATTCCTTTCCACCCATTTTTTACTTATAAAGATTTAATTGGATTTATTATATTAATATTTTTATTAACTATATTAACATTAATTAATCCTTATTTATTAGGAGACCCTGATAATTTTATTCCTGCAAACCCTTTAGTCACTCCAATTCACATTCAACCAGAATGATATTTTTTATTTGCTTACGCAATTTTACGATCAATTCCTAATAAATTAGGAGGAGTAATTGCTTTAGTAATATCAATTTTAATTTTAATTATTTTACCTTTAACATTTAATAAAAAAATTCAAGGATTACAATTTTACCCTATTAATCAAATCTTATTTTGATTTTTTTTTATTATAGTAATTTTATTAACTTGAATTGGAGCTCGACCTGTAGAAGCCCCATTTGTTATAACAGGTCAAATTTTAACAATTTTATATTTTAGATACTTTTTTATAAACCCAATTTTAAGAAAATATTGAGATAAAATAATTTTCTCAAACTACTAATTAATATATATATATATATATATATTAATTAATGAGCTTGTATAAGCATTTGTTTTGAAAACTTAAGAAAGAATTATTTTATTCTATTAATTTATACTAAGAATAATTTTTAAAAAAAAAAATTAAAACCTAAAAAAAATAATAAAAAATTTAATGAAACAGGTAAATAACTTTTTCAAGCTAAATATATTAACTTATCATAACGATATCGAGGTAAAGTCCCTCGAACTCAAATAAATAAAAAAGAAATTATCACCAATTTCAAATAAAAAATAAATATTAAATTATAACCCCCTATATAAATAATAACAAATAATAATCTTATAAATAAAATTCTAGAATATTCAGCTAAAAAAATTAAAGCAAAACCACCTCTTCTATATTCAATATTAAACCCAGAGACTAACTCTCTTTCACCTTCAGCAAAATCAAAAGGAGTACGATTAGTTTCAGCTAATATTGAAGAAATTCATCTTAAACATAAAGGAATTATAAAAAAAAATATTCAAATAAATTTTTGATAAAAATAAAATAATATTAAATTAAAATCTATAATTATAATAATACTAGATATTAAAATTATTGCTATTCTAACTTCATAAGAAATAGTTTGAGCAACTGCACGTAAACCCCCTAATAAAGCATAATTAGAATTTGAAGATCAACCAGCAACCATAACTGTATAAACTCCTATTCTAGTACAACATAAAAAAAATAAAACTCCTAAATTAAATCTAATTATATTAAAATAATAAGGAATTAACATTCAAATAAACAAAGATAAAATAAATCTAATAATAGGAGAAAAATAATAACAATAATAATTAGAAAAATTAGGATAAGTAATTTCTTTTGTAAATAATTTAATAGCATCAGAAAAAGGTTGTATAAACCCTATATAACCAACTTTATTTGGACCTTTACGAATTTGAATATAACCTAAAACCTTTCGCTCTAATAAAACTAAAAAAGCAACTCCAATTAAAACCCCTAAAATTATAATTAAACCTCCAATAACAACTATAAATAAATCAATTAATATCATTACTACATATATAAATTAATTATACATTCATGATTTCTAAAATCATCACATTTTTCTGTCAAAATAGTAATAATATATATATATGTATGTTAATTAATAAATTTATTAATTATTATTATTAAAATTCTAAAAAATTAATTTAATTATAATATTTACTCCTTTCGTACTAAAATATTAAAAATCTTTAAAAGATAGAAACCAACCTGGCTTACACCGGTTTGAACTCAGATCATGTAAGATTTTAATGATCGAACAGATCAAAAATTTTAAACTTTTACATTTAAATTTTATCTTAATCCAACATCGAGGTCGCAAACTCTTTTTCTTATAAGTACTAAAAAAAAAAATTACGCTGTTATCCCTAAGGTAATTTTTTCTTATAATCAATAATAATGGATCAATAAATCATAAATTAATGTAAAAACTTAAAAAAAGTTAATTTAATTTTTTTATCACCCCAATAAAATAATTAAATTAAAATTAAATTAATAAAATTAATTTATAAATTAATTTTAAATAAATATAAAACTCTATAGGGTCTTCTCGTCTTTTTAATTTATTTTAACTTTTTAATTAAAAAATTAAATTCAATTTAATATTCAAGAGACAATTTATATTTCATCCAATCTTTCATACAAGTCACCAATTAAGAGACTAATGATTATGCTACCTTTGTACAGTCAAAATACTGCAGCCCTTTAATAATTAAATCAGTGGGCAGATTAGACTTTAAATTATTTACCAAAAAGACATGTTTTTGATAAACAGGTGAATATAAACTTTTGTCGAATTCCTTTTAAATAATTATTAAAAATATAAAATTTTAAATATTTTTCTTTTATACTAATTTTATCATTATAACTTAATATAAATAATTCATAATAATTTTTTAATAAAATATTAAATTAAAATTAAATCTTAAATTTTAGTAAAATTATTTATAATAAAATAAAATTTATTAACAATTTAAATTATAAAATTTTTTATTTTTTTTATGTTGTAATTATAAAAATTTAATTTAAAGATTATCCCTTAAAATATAAAATTAAAAATAAAATTATTTTAAATAATTAAATAATTTTATAACTTATTTAATTTAAAATTAAATTTTTTTCTTAAAAAACTAGATATATTTAAAAACGAATAACATTTCATTTCTAATTAATTATTAAAAATATTTATAAAACAATAAATTTATTAATTAATTAACTCTTTTAAATTCGAGAAATTTACATATATAAAAAATAATTAATAAACTCTGATACACAAGATACAATAAATTAAATTTACTTATAAAAAAATTCAATTTCAAATATTTCAAATTTCCCCCACAATACTCATACACTATAAATTAAAAAATTTTTTCTATTAAAATACTTTAACCCCCATTATTCATATTTTAATATTAAAATTTTTTTTATTAACATTTTTATTAATTAATTTTCCCCCCTCAAATTAATTAATAAAATAATATCCTTTCAATGTAAATGAAATACTTAAATTCAAGCTCTAATTTGATCTTTCTAGAAACACTTTCCAGTACCCCTACTTTGTTACGACTTATTTCAAATTATAAATGAAAGCGACGGGCAATATGTACATATTTTAATGAATAATCATTATAAAAATTTATTTAAAATTACATTTAAATCCAATTTCATTAAATAATTTCATATTTAAATTCAAATTAAATAAATTTATTGTAATCCATTTTATTCTTAATTATAATCTGCATCTTGATCTGATTTAATTTTAAATAAAAATTTTTAAATATTAATTATTATTAAAAAATATTTTTTTAACAACGATATACAAAATAATAAATCAAGTAAATTTATTCGTGAATTATCAATTATTAAACAGATTCCTCTAAATAAACTAAAATACCGCCAAATTATTTAAGTTTCAATAAATAATTATTTACTTTTTAAGTATTATTAATTTAAATTTTTATAATAGGGTATCTAATCCTAGTTTAAAATAAAATTTTATTAAATCATAAAAATAAAATAATTTTTTTTAAATTAAAATTTCACTTTATAATTCAAATTTTAAATTATATTTAAATATTATTAATTAATTACTAAAAAAATTTAAATTAACCTTTGTATAACCGCAACTGCTGGCACAAAATTAGTTATTAAATATAAATATCACTAAATCTTAATTTCTTAAATTTTTAAAATTAATTACTACAATAAATATTAAATATTATTTAAATAATTAATAAACAACACTAAAATTTATATGTAAAACAAACTTAAAATAAATTTTTTTAAACCATAAAAAATTTTTTTTTTTTTAATTTGTTAAATTTTTGACATAGAATTTTTTTTTTTTTTTTTTTATATAATAAAATATTTAATGTAAATTATTAAACATTTAATAATTTCTCTTTCTTTTTCTTCATAATATTGAATATGAAAATTAAACTTGCTATATAAATTTTTATAATCTAATAAATTATATTATATATAAATAATTTATATTAATTTATCTATAATTTATATATATATATATATATTAATATATTAAATGTTTAATATAATAATAATATTTTATTGTAAAATATCATTATTTATTAAACTTAAACCGTTTGTAATAATTTTACATATAAATAATAAAATAATAATTA